CTCGTAGCTTACTGAAAGCATAACACTGAAGATGTTAAGACGAATCCCCGCAAGATTCCGAGGACACAATAAGCCTGGTCCTGACTTTACTATCCGCCTTAACCAAATTTATACATGCAAGTATCCGCACCCCCGTGAGAATGCCCCTAAAATCCCACCCGGAAATGAGGAGCAGACATCAGGCACGCTAACTGCAGCCCATGACGTCTTGCTCAGCCACACCCCCAAGGGAACTCAGCAGTAATAAACCTTAGGCAATAAGTGTAAACTTGACCTAGTTATGGTTAAAAGAGGGCCGGTAAAACTCGTGCCAGCCACCGCGGTCATACGAGTGTTAGCCCGAGCAGATAGTCAACGGCGTAAAGAGTGGTTAGGGATACTATATAACTAAAGCTGAACGCTCGCAAGGCCGTTATACGCATCTGAGAGCATGAAACTCCCCCACGAAAGTGGCTTTAACCCAACCCGAACCCACGACAGCTAGGAAACAAACTGGGATTAGATACCCCACTATGCCTAGCCATAAACAATGATAAAGTAATACAAATTTTATCCGCCAGGATACTACGGGCGTCAGCCTAAAACCCAAAGGACTTGGCGGTGCTTTAGACCCACCTAGAGGAGCCTGTCCTAGAACCGATAACCCTCGTTCAACCTCACCACTTCTTGCCTAATCCGTCTATATACCGCCGTCGTCAGCTTACCCCGTGAGGGATTAATAGTAAGCTAAACTGGCACAGCCTAAAACGTCAGGTCGAGGTGTAGCACACGAAGTGCGGAAGAGATGGGCTACATTTTCTGATTCAGAAAACTACGAAAGGAAAAATGAAAAAATTCCTGAAGGAGGATTTAGCAGTAAGCAGGTAGTAGAGTGCCCTGCTGAAACTGGCCCTGAAGCGCGTACACACCGCCCGTCACTCTCCTCAAACCAACCCTTAGACTAACATATAACGTCAACTGGATAAAGAGGGGGCAAGTCGTAACATGGTAAGTGTACCGGAAGGTGCACTTGGATAATACAGAGCGAAGCTAAAATAGTAAAGCACCTCCCTTACACCGAGAAGACGCCCGTGCAACTCGGGCCGCCCTGATCCTAAAAAGCTAGCCCAATCTTTAAAAAAACAACTCCCTTTAAACTTAATTTCCCATGAAATAAGCAACAAAACATTTTACCTCCCCAGTACCTGGGCGACAGAAAAGGAAACCTGGAGCGATAGAAAAAGTACCGCAAGGGAAAGCTGAAAGAGAAATGAAACAACTACCCCAAGCTATAAAAAGCAGAGATAACCCCTCGTACCTTTTGCATCATGATTTAGCCAGTACCCCTAAGCAAAGAGAACTTTAGTTTAGACCCCCGAAACTAGACGAGCTACTTCAAGACAGCCTATGTAGGGCGAACCCGTCTCTGTTGCAAAAGAGTGGGACGATCTTCAAGTAGAGGTGACAAACCTATCGAGCCTAGTAATAGCTGGTTGCCTAAAAAGTGTATATAAGTTCAGCCTCCCGATTCCCTACGGTCAAAGACATTCATGTCTCCTAAGACCAAAGGTGGCCGGGAGAGTTAGTCAAAGAGGGTACAGCTTCTTTGAAAAAGGATACAACCTCACCGGGAGATCAAAGATCATAATTGCCTAAGGAAACTTGTTTTAGTGGGCCTAAAAGCAGCCACCTAAGAAGAAAGCGTTAAAGCTTATACAAATTTTACCCTTAAATACCGAATTCAACTCTACACTCCCCATCCACTATTAGGCCTTCCCATAAACCCTGGGAAAGACCCTGCTAAAATGAGTAATAAGAGGATCGGACCCTCTCCCCGCATATGTGTAAGTCGGAACGGACCCACCACCGACAACTAACGATCCCTCCCGAGAGAAATGTAATACCGCATAAATAGCAAGAAAACTCAACAAATTTAATCGTTAACCCAACACAGGAATGCATACCTGGAAAGACTTAATTAAAGGGAAGGAACTCGGCAAACACAAGCCCCGCCTGTTTACCAAAAACATCGCCTCTTGCAAAAAGAACGAATAAGAGGTCCCGCCTGCCCAGTGACATTGTTTAACGGCCGCGGTATTTTGACCGTGCGAAGGTAGCGCAATCAATTGTCTCTTAAATGGAGACCAGTATGAATGGCATCACGAAGGCTTAACTGTCTCCCCTTTAAAGTCAATGAAATTGATCTCCCCGTGCAGAAGCGGGGATATACTCGTAAGACGAGAAGACCCTATGGAGCTTTAGATATAAAGCGACTTATGTCAAACGCCCCTTCCAAAGGAATTGAACAAAATGAGCCCCGCCGGAATATCTTCAGTTGGGACGACCGTGGGGAAAGACAAAACCCCCACATGGACTGGGGCAATTATAGCCCTAAAACCTAGACCTACAAGTCAAACTAACAGTATTTCTGACCACCAAAGAGCCGGCACATGCCGATCAATGGACCAAGTTACCCTAGGGATAACAGCGCAATCCCCTCCCAGAGCCCTTATTGACGAGGGGGTTTACGACCTCGATGTTGGATCAGGGCATCCCAATGGTGCAGCCGCTATTAAAGGTTCGTCTGTTCGACGATTAAAGCCCTACGTGATCTGAGTTCAGACCGGAGTAATCCAGGTCAGTTTCTATCTACGCATTGATCTTTTCTAGTACGAAAGGACCGAAAAGAAGAGGCCTCTGTCAAAGACACGCCTCACCCTCCACTAATGAATACAAATAAAATAGGAAGGGGACAAGATACTTCACCCAAAAGAAGGGTTAGTTAAAGTGGCAGAGCATGGCTATTGCAAAAGACCTAAGCTCTTTCTACAGAGGTTCAAGTCCTCTCTTCAACTAAACACCAGTGGCCTGTTAATTAAACCCCCACTGTCCGGTTTAAAGGAATCTAAAATCTCCGCCCCTGAATATGATCCACAATCTAATTACTCACATCCTCAATCCGTTAGCCTACATTGTTCCAGTACTCCTTGCTGTAGCATTTTTCACTTTACTAGAACGTAAAGTGCTTGGCTATATACAACTGCGTAAAGGCCCTAATATTGTTGGCCCCTACGGCCTTCTTCAACCAATCGCAGACGGTGTAAAACTATTTATTAAAGAACCAATCCGACCCTCAACTTCATCCCCCTTTTTATTTTTAGCCGCCCCTATTCTAGGGCTAACTCTGGCCTTAACCCTTTGGGCACCAATACCCATTCCACATCCACTTACTGATTTCAACCTGGGTATCTTATTTGTACTAGCCCTCTCAAGCCTGGCCGTCTACCCTATTTTAGGCTCAGGATGAGCATCCAACTCTAAATACGCCCTACTAGGAGCCATTCGAGCCGTAGCCCAAACCATTTCATATGAAGTAAGCCTGGGACTAATCCTTCTTTCAATCATTATCTTTACAGGTGGATTTTCACTAAAAATGTTTAATTCAGCCCAAGATAGTATTTGACTAATTGTACCCGCTTGACCACTCGCCGCTATGTGATACATCTCAACTCTGGCCGAGACCAACCGCTCCCCTTTTGACCTCGCCGAAGGGGAGTCCGAATTAGTTTCGGGTTTTAACGTGGAGTATGCTGGAGGAACTTTCGCTCTGTTTTTCCTTGCCGAATACTCAAACATCATTCTAATGAATACCCTCTCCGCAGTTCTCTTTTTAGGAGCCTATCACATCCCAGCCTTCCCAGAACTTACCGCAACTAACCTAATGACCAAAGCTGCCCTCTTATCTATTGTATTCCTCTGAGTCCGAGCATCCTACCCACGGTTTCGCTACGATCAGCTAATACACCTTGTATGAAAAAATTTCCTCCCTCTTACATTAGCTTTAGTAATCTGACACCTCGCTCTCCCAATTGCCCTAGCAAGCATTCCACCTCACCTCTAGAGGACTCGTGCCTGATAATAGGGTCACTTTGATAGAGTGAAACATGGAGGTTAAAATCCTCCCGAATCCTTAGAAAGAGGGGACTCGAACCCCTCCTTAAGAGATCAAAACTCTTGGTGCCTCCACTACACCACTTCCTAGTAATGTCAGCTAAATAAGCTATTAGGCCCATACCCTAACTATGTAGGTGAAAACCCCGCCGTTACTGATGAACCCTTATATCTTGTCCATCCTACTAATAAGCCTGGGACTCGGAACTACAATTACATTTGCCAGCTCACACTGGCTCTTGGCCTGAATGGGTCTCGAGATTAATACCCTCGCTATTATTCCTCTAATAACTCAACACCACCACCCGCGTGCAGTAGAAGCAACCACTAAATATTTCCTCACACAAGCAACAGCTGCCGCTATGATCCTATTTGCAAGCACTACCAATGCCTGAATTACAGGACAATGAAATATCCTACAACTATCCCACCCCATCCCAGCGTGCGCCGTAACTATAGCCCTCGCACTAAAAGTGGGACTTGCACCAGTCCACTTCTGACTGCCCGAAGTGCTTCAAGGCCTAAATCTCACCACAGGACTAATCCTCTCAACCTGGCAAAAACTAGCCCCATTTGCCCTCATCACTCAGCTTAACTCAACCACTCCCGCCTTACTAATTTTTCTAGGCCTTACATCCACCCTTACTGGCGGATGAGGCGGACTCAACCAAACACAACTCCGCAAAATTCTGGCCTACTCATCAATTGCCCACCTTGGATGAATAATTCTAGTTTTACAATTTAATCCCTCCCTTACAATCCTAGCTCTTTCCACATACATTATTATAACCTCCGCTACATTCCTCACATTTAAAACCTCTAACTCTACCAACATTAACACCTTGGCAACTTCCTGAGCGAAAACCCCAATCCTGGCTGGACTAGCCCCTCTTATTCTTCTCTCCCTCGGAGGCCTTCCCCCTCTAACTGGTTTTGCACCTAAATGACTCATCCTTCAAGAACTTACTAAACAGGATCTCCCCCTTACCGCAACAATCGCTGCCCTTTCTGCCCTACTTAGCCTTTACTTCTATCTTCGCATCTCCTATGCCATAACCTTAACTATATCACCCTGCACCTCAACTAATCTTTCACCGTGACGGCATAACCCAAATTTCTCTACCTTATTACTCTCAACCTCAACTGCTGCCACCCTACTACTTCTACCCCTAACTCCAACCGCACTAGCACTACTCCCCTAGTAGAGGCTTAGGTTAATAGAAAACCAAAAGCCTTCAAAGCTTTAAATGGGAGTGAAAATCTCCCAGCCTCTGATAAGACTTACGGGACTCTACCCCGCATCTCCTGCATGCAAAACAGACACTTTAATTAAGCTAAAGCCTCTCTAGACGAGAAGGCCTTGATCCTACAAATGCTTAGTTAACAGCTAAGCGCCCAAACCAGCGAGCATTCATCTACGTTCCCCCACGCCGTTTCGAAACGGCGAGGCGTGGGGGAACCCCCGGAAACGGGGAGTAAGTCTGGGGTCGAGGGACGGCCTCCAAGATGGCATGAAGAGGAATTTAACCTCTGTTTATGGAGCTACAAACCACCGCTTAACACTCAGCCATCATGCCAACCACTAATGGTCCAAAATATATAGGCCCCGGCCGGCAGTTAGCCGACTTCTTCAGATTTGCAATCCGACATGATAACACTTCAAAGCCCCATAATACAAAACTGCCCGGAACCCCCACACTACCAAATTATTTTCCACATATTTATTTCATTAGTTACCTGTGGCAATCACCCGATGATTTTTCTCAACCAATCACAAAGACATTGGCACCCTCTATCTGGTATTTGGTGCCTGAGCAGGAATAGTAGGAACTGCTCTTAGCCTCCTAATTCGAGCTGAACTCAGCCAACCTGGGGCCCTCCTGGGGGACGATCAAATTTATAATGTAATCGTAACAGCTCACGCTTTCGTAATAATTTTCTTCATAGTAATGCCTATTATAATTGGGGGATTCGGAAATTGACTAATTCCTCTTATGATCGGGGCCCCCGACATGGCATTTCCTCGAATAAACAACATAAGCTTCTGACTCCTCCCACCTTCTTTTCTTCTTCTCCTGGCCTCCTCAGGCGTAGAAGCTGGGGCCGGTACTGGCTGAACAGTTTATCCACCTCTAGCTGGCAATTTAGCCCACGCTGGAGCTTCCGTTGACTTGACAATCTTTTCACTTCACCTAGCAGGTGTTTCATCAATCCTAGGGGCAATTAACTTTATTACAACCATTATTAACATAAAACCCCCTGCAATTTCACAATACCAGACCCCCTTATTTGTCTGAGCAGTACTAATTACTGCTGTACTCCTACTTCTTTCACTTCCCGTCCTAGCTGCCGGCATCACAATGCTTTTAACGGACCGAAACTTAAATACTACCTTCTTTGACCCTGCAGGAGGAGGAGACCCCATTCTCTACCAACACCTATTCTGATTCTTCGGGCACCCTGAGGTCTATATTCTAATCCTCCCAGGCTTTGGCATGATTTCTCACATCGTAGCTTACTACTCAGGTAAAAAAGAACCATTCGGATATATGGGAATAGTTTGAGCAATGATGGCCATTGGACTCCTCGGCTTTATTGTGTGAGCTCACCACATGTTTACTGTTGGAATAGACGTAGATACACGAGCATACTTTACATCCGCAACAATGATTATTGCTATTCCCACCGGCGTCAAGGTATTTAGCTGATTAGCCACTCTTCATGGAGGCGTAATTAAGTGAGAAACTCCTATACTCTGAGCCCTAGGATTTATTTTCCTATTCACAGTTGGAGGCTTAACTGGTATTGTCCTAGCTAATTCCTCATTAGACATTGTTCTCCATGACACCTACTATGTCGTAGCTCACTTCCACTATGTATTATCAATAGGTGCAGTCTTCGCCATTTTAGCTGCCTTCATCCACTGATTTCCCCTATTCTCAGGATATACCCTTCATAGCACATGAACTAAACTACACTTTGTGGTAATGTTTATTGGAGTCAATCTAACCTTCTTCCCCCAGCATTTCCTTGGGCTTGCAGGAATACCCCGTCGATATTCAGACTACCCAGACGCCTATACCCTATGAAACACTGTCTCTTCTATTGGATCCTTAATTTCTCTAGTTGCCGTAACCATATTCTTATTTATTATCTGAGAAGCATTTGCTGCCAAACGGGAGGTTTCGGGAGTCCCACTGGCAATGACCAACGTAGAATGACTCCACGGCTGCCCTCCCCCTTATCACACATTTGAAGAGCCGGCCTTTGTTCAAATTGGATCACGTTAACGAGAAAGGGAGGAATCGAACCCCCATAAACTGATTTCAAGCCAGCCACGTAACCACTCTGTCACTTTCTTTATAAGATACTAGTAAAGCATTACACTGCCTTGTCAAGGCAGAATCGTGGGTTAAACCCCCACGTATCTTGTCCTTATGGCCCACCCCTCCCAACTAGGTTTTCAAGACGCAGCCTCCCCTGTAATAGAAGAGCTCATCCACTTCCACGATCACGCATTAATAGTCGTAATTCTGGTAAGTACGCTCGTATTCTACATTATTTTTGCAATAGTATCAACCAAACTTACAAATAAATACCTTCTCGACTCACAAGAGATCGAAGTTATCTGAACAATTCTTCCTGCAGTTATTTTAATCCTTATCGCTCTCCCCTCCCTCCGACTTCTTTACCTCATAGATGAGATCGACGACCCCCACCTTACAATTAAAGCTTTAGGCCATCAATGATACTGAAGCTACGAGTATACAGACTATGGAGACCTAGGCTTTGACGCGTACATAATCCCAACTCAAGACCTCCTGCCCGGCCAATTCCGTCTGCTAGAGACAGATCACCGAGTAGTAATTCCTATTGAATCACCTATTCGTGTCCTAGTATCTGCGGAAGATGTACTACACTCATGAGCTGTCCCAGCCCTCGGAGTAAAAATAGACGCAGTTCCTGGTCGCCTAAATCAAACAGCCTTTATTACATCTCGACCAGGTGTGTTCTACGGACAATGCTCTGAAATCTGTGGAGCCAACCATAGCTTTATACCAATCGTTGTTGAAGCAGTCCCTCTCGAACATTTTGAAAAATGGTCCTCTCTAATACTTGAAGATGCCTCACTAGGAAGCTAAAATGGGTGTAGCATTAGCCTTTTAAGCTAAAAACTGGTGGTCCCCAACCACCGCTAGTGACATGCCCCAACTAAACCCCGCCCCTTGGTTTGCCATTCTTGTTTTTTCATGACTAGTTTTTCTAGTTACGATTCCACCTAAAGTCCTTAGCCACACTTTCCCCTATGAACCCTCATCTCAAAGTGCGGAAACACCTAAAACCAACCCCTGAATCTGACCATGGCTCTAAACTTCTTCGATCAATTCATAAGCCCCGTATACTTTGGTATTCCCCTAATAGCACTCGCTCTCACACTTCCATGAACACTTTTCCCAAGCGTAACTAGCCGATGGTTGAATAGCCGGACCCTCACTCTTCAGGGCTGATTCGTGAACCGCTTCACCCAACAGCTCCTCCTCCCTATTAACCTCGGAGGACACAAATGAGCTACACTATTTGCCTCTTTAATAATTTTCCTTATTACACTAAATATGCTAGGACTTCTTCCGTATACATTTACTCCCACTACACAACTTTCACTAAATATAGGACTAGCTGTGCCTCTTTGACTAGCAACAGTTATCATTGGCATGCGAAACAATCCAACTCATGCACTAGGCCACCTTCTACCAGAAGGAACTCCGACACTTCTTATTCCAGTACTAATTATTATTGAAACAATCAGCCTGTTTATTCGACCGTTAGCCCTTGGCGTTCGACTTACAGCCAACTTAACAGCCGGCCACCTTCTAATTCAACTGATTGCCACAGCTGCCTTCCAACTCCTCGCCCTTATACCAACAGTCGCAATCTTAACTGCAATCCTTCTGTTTCTACTAACCCTTCTAGAAGTCGCAGTTGCTATAATTCAAGCCTACGTATTTGTTCTTCTCTTAAGCCTGTACCTCCAAGAGAACGTCTAAGTTTCCACCTACTAAAACTTATCTAATGGCCCACCAAGTTCACGCTTACCACATAGTCGACCCAAGCCCCTGACCCCTCACCGGGGCAGTTGCCGCCCTACTTCTAACATCTGGCCTAGCCATCTGATTCCACTTCAATTCCATAACCCTAATAACCCTTGGACTCTTCCTCACAACACTAACAATATACCAATGATGACGAGACATTGTCCGGGAAGGAACATTTCAAGGTCACCACACTCCTCCTGTCCAAAAAGGCCTCCGATATGGAATAGTCCTCTTCATTACCTCCGAAGTTTTCTTCTTCGCAGGCTTCTTCTGAGCCTTTTATCACTCCAGTCTTGCCCCCACTCCCGAACTAGGGGCCTGCTGACCTCCTACAGGTATTACAACTCTAGATCCCTTTGAAGTCCCACTACTTAATACAGCCGTACTTCTAGCATCAGGGGTTACAGTTACCTGAGCCCACCATAGCATTATAGAAGGGGAACGGAAACAAGCAATTCAATCTCTCGCCCTGACAATTCTTCTAGGCTTCTACTTCACTTTCCTCCAAGCCCTTGAATATTATGAAGCCCCCTTTACTATCGCCGACGGAGTTTATGGCTCTACTTTCTTTGTAGCAACAGGATTCCACGGTCTACACGTCATTATTGGCTCTACATTCCTGGCCATCTGCCTACTCCGACAAGCCCACTTCCACTTTACATCTGAGCACCACTTCGGATTTGAGGCAGCCGCTTGATACTGACACTTCGTAGACGTTGTATGACTTTTCCTTTATATCTCCATCTACTGATGAGGCTCATAATCTTTCTAGTATTAATGTTAGTATAAGTGACTTCCAATCACCCGGCCCTGGTTAAACCCCAGGGAAAGATAATGAACCTAATTTCTACCATTCTTCTTATTGCCCTGATTCTATCATTTGTTTTGACTATCGTATCCTTCTGGCTCCCACAAATGAACCCAGACTCAGAAAAGCTCTCTCCTTATGAATGCGGTTTTGACCCCCTAGGCTCCGCACGCCTTCCCTTCTCAATTCGGTTCTTCCTAGTAGCTATTCTATTCCTCTTATTTGATCTCGAAATCGCATTGCTTCTTCCTCTCCCTTGAGGTGACCAACTTGTAAACCCCTTACATACATTCCTATGGGCCACCGCTGTACTTTGACTCCTAACTTTAGGCCTAATTTATGAATGAACTCAAGGCGGTCTTGAATGAGCTGAATGGGAAATTAGTCCAAAAAAGACACTTGATTTCGGCTCAAGAAATTGGGGTTCAAATCCCCAATTGCCCTATGACCCCCACTCACTTCACCTTTTCCTCAGCCTTCATTCTGGCACTTATGGGTCTGGCGTTTCACCGGACCCACCTGCTCTCTGCCCTGCTATGTCTAGAAGGTATAATACTTTCCCTTTTTATCGCACTCTCTGTTTGAGCCCTCCAACTCGACGCTACCGAATACTCAGCTGCCCCAATACTTCTACTAGCCTTCTCAGCATGCGAAGCTGCTGCAGGTCTAGCCCTTTTAGTAGCCACAGCCCGAACGCACGGCACTGACCACCTACAAAGCCTTAACCTTCTACAATGCTAAAAGTTCTCCTACCCACACTGATATTATTCCCTACAATCTGGCTCACCCCTCCTAAATGATTATGACCCTCATCCCTTGCCCACGGCCTTATCATTGCACTAATTAGTCTACACTGACTAATGCACACCTCAGAAACTGGATGATCTTTAATTAACCCCTTTATAGCCACAGACCCCCTATCTACGCCCCTTCTTATCCTCTCTTGCTGGCTCCTCCCCCTAATAATTCTTGCCAGCCAAAACCATATAGCACACGAACCCCTTAACCGACAACGAACGTATGTGACACTATTAACCTCTCTACAATTCTTCCTTATCTTAGCCTTCGGAACAACAGAGATCTTTATGTTTTATGTAATATTTGAAGCCACCTTAATCCCCACACTGATTCTTATTACCCGCTGAGGAAACCAAGCCGAACGACTCAATGCGGGAACCTACTTCCTATTCTACACGCTTGCGGGATCTCTTCCCTTACTCGTAGCCCTACTGCTCTTACAAAACGAAACTGGCACTTTATCCCTTCTTATCGTAGGATATAGTAAACCATTGCTCTTAATAACCTGAAGCAACAAAATCTGATGAGCTGGCTTCTTAATTGCGTTCCTCGTCAAAATACCCCTGTATGGCGTACACCTTTGACTCCCTAAAGCACACGTAGAAGCCCCTATTGCCGGATCAATAGTCCTAGCTGCCGTCTTACTAAAACTTGGAGGCTATGGTATAATACGAATAATAATACTACTTGAACCCCTATCCAAAGAACTGGCCTACCCATTCATTGTCTTAGCCCTTTGGGGAGTTATCATAACCGGCTCAATTTGCTTACGCCAAACAGACCTCAAATCCCTTATTGCCTACTCTTCAGTTAGCCACATAGGTCTAGTTGCTGCCGGCATTTTAATTCAAACCCCCTGAGGATTTACAGGAGCACTTGTACTAATAATTGCCCATGGACTTGCATCCTCAGCTTTATTTTGCCTGGCTAACACCAATTATGAACGAACCCACAGCCGAACAATAATTCTCGCACGAGGGATACAAACAGTACTTCCTCTTATGACCACATGATGATTTATTAGCACCCTTGCTAACCTAGGCCTTCCACCTCTCCCAAATCTAATAGGTGAACTTATAATTATTACTTCTCTATTTAACTGATCCCCTTGAACCCTAGCTCTAACAGGAACAGGCACACTAATTACAGCAGGCTACTCCCTATACATGTTTCTAATAACACAACGAGGCCCCCTACCTGCCCACATCATTTCCCTTGACCCCTCCCACACTCGTGAACACCTCCTAATAACCCTTCATATTATACCCCTACTCCTGCTAGTATTTAAACCTGAACTAATATGAGGCTGGTGTGCCTGTAGGTATAGTTTAATTAAAACGTTAGATTGTGATTCTAAAAATAGAAGTTAGACCCTTCTTACCCACCGAGGGTGGCTCGACAGCAGTAAAGATTGCTAATCCTTCACCCCCTCGGTTAAACCCCGAGGCTCCCTCGACGTCAAACTTATGCTTCTAAAGGATAAAAGTCATCCATTGGTCTTAGGAACCAAAAACTCTTGGTGCAAATCCAAGTAGAAGCTATGCACACGACTATTATATCAACTTCTTTTCTGTTAATTCTTCTCCTCCTTATTCTCCCCGTGCTTACAACCCTTAATCCCAACCCCCTACCCCTGCACTGAGCCACTTCTCAGGTAAAAACCGCCGTCAAGATAGCCTTTTTCGTTAGCCTCATCCCACTATTTCTTTATCTAAACGAAGGAACAGAAAATGTTATTACTATCTGAACCTGAATAAATACACTATCCTTCGACATCAATCTTAGTTTTAAGCTTGATCAATACTCTATTGTATTTATTCCTGTTGCCCTATACGTAACCTGATCTATCCTTGAATTTGCCTCATGGTATATGCACGCAGACCCACAAATAAACCGCTTTTTTAAGTACCTTCTGATCTTCCTAATTGCAATGATTATTCTAGTTTCAGCTAACAACATATTTCAAATTTTTATTGGCTGAGAAGGCGTTGGAATTATATCTTTTCTTCTCATTGGCTGATGACACGGACGTGCCGACGCTAATACTGCTGCCCTTCAAGCAGTAATTTATAATCGCGTCGGAGATATCGGCTTAATTCTAGCAATAGCCTGATTTGCTACCAACCTTAACTCCTGAGAATTCCCACAAATATTTGCTGCCTCTCAAGACATAGATCTTACCCTTCCTTTGATAGGCTTGATTTTAGCTGCCACAGGTAAGTCCGCCCAATTTGGCCTCCACCCCTGACTTCCCTCAGCTATAGAAGGTCCAACGCCCGTTTCTGCCCTTCTTCACTCTAGCACTATAGTAGTAGCCGGTATTTTTCTATTAATCCGACTTAGCCCTATGATTGAAAACAATCCTGTGGCTCTTACAACCTGCCTCTGCTTAGGTGCCCTAACTACTTTCTTTACCGCCACCTGCGCACTCACTCAAAATGACATCAAAAAAATTGTTGCCTTCTCTACCTCTAGCCAACTAGGATTAATAATAGTAGCCATCGGCCTAAACCAACCACAACTGGCCTTCCTTCACATTTGCACTCACGCATTCTATAAAGCAATGCTTTTCCTCTGCTCAGGATCCGTTATTCACAGCCTAAACGGTGAACAAGATATCCGAAAAATAGGAGGCATGCATCACCTTATACCATTTACATCCTCGTGCTTCACTATTGGCAGTCTTTCCCTTATAGGCACACCCTTCTTAGCTGGATTCTTCTCGAAAGACGCAATTATTGAAGCCCTAGTTACATCCCACGTCAACGCCTGAGCCCTTATCCTAACACTACTCGCCACCTCCCTTACAGCAGTCTACAGTGTTCGCCTATTTTTCTTTGTCTCAATGGGCCACCCCCGCTTCCCAGCACTTTCTCCCATTAATGAAAACGACTCCGCAGTAATTAATCCCATAAAACGACTCGCCTGAGGAAGTATTGCTGCAGGTCTCCTTATTACATCCAATCTTCTCCCTATTAACACCCCCGTCATAACCATACACCCTCACCTAAAAATAAGCGCACTAATTGTTACTATTGTAGGGCTTCTAACGGCCTTACACCTCGCATCAATGACAACTAAACAAGTTAAAGTTAAACCCACCCTAGCTACTCACCACTTCTCTAATATACTAGGGTTTTTCCCAGCAATTATTCACCGAATAACTCCTATAATAGGACTTATTTTTGGTCAATCCATGGCCTCCCAAACAATTGATCAAACATGATTAGAAAAAGCAGGCCCTAAAATAATTACCACCGCCCAACTACCACTAATTTCTTCCACTAGTAACGCACAGCAGGGATCTATTAAAACCTACCTCTCTTTATTCTTTATAACCCTGTGTTTAACCACTCTTGCCACAATCTTATACAGCACGTAAAGTTCCCCGACTTAAACCGCGGGTTAACTCAAGCACCACAAATAAAGTTAATAACAGAACCCAAGCACAGGCAACAAGTATTAGGCCTCCACTCGAATACATTACAGCTACCCCCTCAGTGTCACCCACCCCTATCATAAGTACCTGAAGTTCATCAGCTGCTCCTCACGACGCTTCATATCATCCACCTCAAAATCAGCCACCAACCATACCTACCACTAATAAATATCCTAACACATAGGCTACAACAGGCCGATCACCTCAACTCTCTGGAAATGGCTCCGCAGCAAGAGCTGCAGAATAAACAAAAACTACAAGCATCCCGCCTAAATAAATTAAAAATAAGACAAGAGACAAAAAAGATCCTCCATGCCCAATTAGGATTCCACACCCCAATCCAGCAAGTACAACTAAACATAAAGCTGCAAAATAGGGAGAAGGATTAGATGCCAAGGCTACAAAGCCAAACACAAGGCCTAATATAAGTAAAGACATTAAATAAGTCATAATTCTTGCTCGGATTCTAACCAAGACCAATGACTTGAAAAACCACCGTTGTAATTCAACTACAAGAACCGCTAATGACCAGCCTTCGTAAAACGCATCCCCTCTTAAAAATTGCCAACGACGCCCTTGCAGATCTCCCTGCTCCATCCAATATTTCAGTCTGATGAAACTTCGGGTCTCTTCTCGGACTCTGCCTTATTATTCAAATTGCTACTGGACTATTTCTAGCTATACACTATACATCTGACATTGACACAGCTTTCTCCTCAGTAAATCACATCTGCCGAGATGTCAACTATGGCTGACTAATCCGAAATATACATGCCAACGGTGCATCTTTCTTTTTTATTTGCATTTATATACATATTGGACGAGGCCTTTACTATGGCTCCTATCTTTATAAAGAAACATGAAATGTTGGAGTTGTTCTCCTTCTTTTAGTAATGATAACCGCCTTTGTAGGCTATGTCCTCCCCTGAGGACAAATATCCTTCTGGGGTGCCACTGTTATTACCAATTTACTCTCCGCTGTCCCTTACGTTGGAGGCACACTAGTTCAATGAATTTGAGGAGGCTTCTCAGTAGATAATGCCACGCTAACCCGATTCTTTGCATTCCACTTCCTTCTCCCATTCATTGTAGCCGCTATAACCATGATTCACCTAATTTTTCTTCATGAAACAGGCTCAAATAATCCTGCCGGCATTAACTCAGACTCAGACAAAATCTCTTTCCACCCCTACTTCTCATATAAGGATCTCTTAGGATTTGTAGCACTATTAATAGGTCTTACATGTATTGCATTATTTACACCCAACCTCTTAGGTGATCCAGATAATTTTACACCTGCAAATCCCCTTGTTACTCCCCCACATATCAAGCCAGAATGGTATTTCCTATTTGCATATGCCATTCTCCGCTCAATCCCAAATAAACTCGGGGGCGTCCTAGCCCTCCTATTCTCCATCCTAGTTCTAATACTTGTACCAATTCTACACACCTCTAAACAACGAGGAATTACATTCCGTCCCCTTACACAATTCCTATTTTGACTGCTAGTAGCCGACGTTATGATCCTCACATGAATTGGGGGTATACCTGTTGAACACCCCTTCGTTATTATTGGCCAAATTGCATCAGTTCTTTACTTCAGCATCTTCTTAATCTTCGCCCCTCTAGCAGGATGAATAGAAAATAAAGCCCTTGGATGAACCTGCCCTAGTAGCTCAGAGAGTAGAGCGTCGGTCTTGTAAGCCGAATGTCGGAAGTTTAAATCTTCCCTAGCGCTATTTTCTTAATTTACCGGATTCTGCCACTATAATAATAATATGATTTTAATACAATTTAATTGATTATTCCAATATCTGCCACCTACTTAATTTACGCAAGACTAACGTATATTTTTACATAATTTTTCCAGAATCTGCCATCTTAATAAGAACCCCACTCAGAACGACAAGACTTACACTCGCACCCTCGGCTCCCAAAGCCGACGCTCTAATTTAAATTAAACTACATTCTGATTGAACAAATCAACTTACAATTGTATCTTTCCACACCTAAAGCCAGTGCTCTCAATTAATTTACATTGTAATTTTAAATGAGGTATCACGGCTTACACTCATAATTTAAACACTTGAAGCCAATGTTCTCAGTTAAAATTAAACTTTAATTAGCGAACAAAAAACAAACAAAATCCAACTTACAATTGTATCTTTCCACACCTAAAGCCAGTGCTCTCAATTAATTTACATTGTAATTTTAAATGAGGTATCACGGCTTACACTCATAATTTAAACACTTGAAGCCAATGTTCTCAGTTAAAATTAAACTTTAATTAGCGAACAAAAAACAAACAAAATCCAACTTACAATTGTATCTTTCCACACCTAAAGCCAGTGCTCTCAATTAATTTACATTGTAATTTTAAATGAGGTATCACGGCTTACACTCATAATTTAAACACTTGAAGCCAATGTTCTCAGTTAAAATTAAACTTTAATTAGCGAACAAAAAACAAACAAAATCCAACTTACAATTGTATCTTTCCACACCTAAAGCCAGTGCTCTCAATTAATTTACATTGTAATTTTAAATGAGGTATCACGGCTTACACTCATAATTTAAACACTTGAAGCCAATGTTCTCAGTTAAAATTAAACTTTAATTAGCGAACAAAAAACAAACAAAATCCAACTTACAATTGTATCTTTCCACACCTAAAGCCAGTGCTCTCAATTAATTTACATTGTAATTTTAAATGAGGTATCACGGCTTACACTCATAATTTAAACACTTGAAGCCAATGTTCTCAGTTAAAATTAAACTTTAATTAGCGAACAAAAAACAAACAAAATCCAACTTACAATTGTATCTTTCCACACCTAAAGCCAGTGCTCTCAATTAATTTACATTGTAATTTTAAATGAGGTATCACGGCTTACACTCATAATTTAAACACTTGAAGCCAATGTTCCTAATTAAATTATATTTTAACTTTTAATACGACAGTCGAGGTGTACTTGGTTTATATTACATATATATGTTTTTACAACCCTAATGTACCTATATAATGACATATATGTATAATCACCATAAATTGATATAAACCTATTTTGTTTCGGGCATAATATGGCTCCAGGACTAAGTACATATTAATAAGACGATATTTGATTTATCTAATGGCTGCTGGACTCCCTGGCGATTCTGATAGGAACAAAATGAATTAAACTTCCGGACAGGAAATTAACTAGTTAATAAAGTTAACTAGTTAATCTCATTAAGCTAATACATTCAACCCTTAATCCACCAAAAATGAATATTAGGATAAAATGCCCAGTACAAGAACCAGGCATAGATTTGATACCTTAAGGTATACAGCAATGAACGTGAGGAACATCCCGGTGTGGGGGTGACTAAACTCACATTTTTACTGACATTTGGCTCTACATCTCAAGTCCTATTCTAACATGCACCAGGCATTTCAACGGTTCATCCACATTGGTTAATGGTTGCGATCATACGACTCGTTACTCGAGCTAGCCGGGCGTTCTTTCTAAAGGGCTCTCATTATCTTTTTTCTCTTTCACTTTCAACTGGCATTTTCCTACATAAAGCCAAAATTAGACTTATAGATCGAACATTTTAACCCCATGGAAAACCAAGGATTGTATATGAACGAATTTAAGGCTTTTTTTTTTTTTTTGGCATATATGATCTCACGAGCATAAAGAAAAAATGTAGAAATTTCGGAAAAAAAACACAAAAATAATTTTGAAAATTTTACTCCTAATTTTACTTATATTCCGGGGCGGAAGGGAGGCGTAAACCCCCCTACCCCCCAACACACCTGACGTCCTTATGGCTCCTGCAAACCCCCCGGAAACAGGAAAGGACCTAAGATGTGCAAAATCTTTTTTCGTGCATGCACGAAAAATTAGATTTTGAACGGGTCAATTTTTTCTTAAAACATATTCTCACCCTCAACTTAAGTTCACACATATTTAGATATAAAAATAATAGTGACACATAGACTTTCAACTACTACTATATATTTAAAATTTAATTATTACATAAGCAAACTTGTATTAAACGCATAGATTTTTATTAATTACGTAGAGTACAACAATTCACATAGAATATTTTTTTTTATAAGACACACAGACTATCAATTGAAATACTCCTAATAAAAATGTAGTTTTTTAGTATAAAAAGTAAATTATTTCAATAAAGAAAAAAAAATTTGTGAACAAAATATTATTTATACAATAATAAAATAATTTATATAAACTCCTAAACATCAGGATTTACTCATCTAAAATGAC